GTCAGCGTAATCTCGTCTTTTAGCCCGGTTAACTGCCTTGTGGTCCAGTTAGTCCTGCATCATGGCGTCTATTCCGTATAAGCGGTGCTGGCTATTCACTCACTTTTTTCTGCTAATGTGGGAAGAAATCAATCCACAATATTAATTCTTCAAGATCTGTAACTGCTTCTAATCTTCCACTGCTTCTTCCAGCTGTCTATACCTCAATAGGTTTTAGTAGCAACCGCAAAAAGGGACACAGCAGCCCTAGTTGGTAGCCTTTTTGTGCCAAACTATCTGGAGTTTATATAGTTATAATAGGCTGCTACTTTCCGGCGGAACCGGCCGGGTAGGGCCAGGAGCGGAAATGGCTCCCTTCTTTACGTGCCTTACATCCCAGACGTTCTGAGTTCATTGTCGACGTCGAATTGGAAGCAGAGAGTTTCGTACGCTCATGTGGTGGAAGAAGGACAAAAGATGTGCATCCAAACCAAAGCAAATGTTGACAACAAAGCCAAAGCCCGAGTGAGGGGCCTCTACCAATGAAGAAAGGATTCTCTGTTTTAGAATTGGCAGGAAAGATGGGACGTAACTGCCTTAATATGACGGTCTGGTTGAATGAACAACTAGACGACGAAATCAGATAAAGAACTATGTTCCCCAGTTTCACTGAGGACCATTAAGGTAAAGGGGACAAAGGTTCGCGATCTCCCCGCGGCACCGATCTTTTTTTACTTTCTTTGTCGGAAAACTAGGAGCTGGCCAATGTGCCAGGACGGGTCTCCCTCTTACTGCCCGTAGCTGGGTTAGGCCGTCGGCCAGAACCAAGTATTCGTTGCCATCGACACCTTCGTTTAGCTATAGCCCAAAAAGCAAGGACACGTACACATCCGAATCCATATGGATCGGGAAGTATGGGTACCTTGGGATACAATCCCTTATCTACCATATCATGATGAGGAGCCCACAGATAACCAAAGATAACTAACTGACGGTCAGTAGACCCGATCCTCCAATGAGTCTCAACAATAGGGGTAGAGTGATCAGTCATCTCATATGCAATTTGAAACAGCCTCGTCCCTTGATTCTCACTTCAACAGGGGCCACAAGGAGTAGACAGACATTCCCCGAACTCTGAATCGTTTGGAGAACTCACCCGCTCCGGTTCGGGAAATCCGTAACTTTTGACTTTTGTCTACTGATCGTAACTCCCAAGTCAGAAAGGGCTTATTCGTATACCTTAGCTACCGCTTCATCAGCGATTATCACATCATCGCCTAGTACCAGCATACTTAAGAAAGCGGCGACCTGGATTCATTCTTTTGGCACACCACCACACCACTATGTGATAGGGCGAACAGGGGCAAAGAGGGAAGAGTATCCTAGAGGTTGACCAGCAACGAATGATAGATTAAAAGGTCTCCAGGAGCATGAAACACATTGTACGCTAGACATGAATTCACACACGAAGATGCGAATAACTGATCGAATAGGATCTCAAAGAGCGTCACAAGCGTTTACCTATCGGTGGCAGACTTGAGATCGAATGAAAAAACAGTGTCATCTCGCCAACTAGCTGATCCAAAGGCTTTGTTTGTTGGAAGATTCCATCCATTGGAATCCGCCCTAAAATGGACATCAACCAATCATGGACCGGTTTCACTTTGGTTTACATAGTTTCTCATTGCGAAGATTCTTCGCTTAGCCTTCCCCTCACACGACTTTCCAAGTCGACCCTAACTTAGAGCGAAAAGTCTGTGGTGAAATAGGGACCTAGTAGGGTCCTTTCAAACTGATCTAAATAAGTTCCCGAATAGATTTTATTCATCGGGTCCAAAGCCTATCTAATCCTCTCGGGCCATAACACCCCACTGTAGCCCCTTCACTATGAGTTCAGGTGAAGAGCTTCACGAACGAAGAAATCTCAAAATAAGAAATAAGGGGTACTCCAAGGTACCAGACTGGAAGCTTACCTTCGTTATACCCCAGAAGATTGATGATCTGATCTTTTATACCACATGCAAGACCGCACATAAATATATTACTTTTGACGGGGTTGGGGGTCAACCACGACAACTCTTTGAACTTTACAAGGCAATCCTTGACCAACGATGCAGAGTAAGCCTCCCCTCCGCAGAAAATCATGAGATCCTCCGCAAAACACAAGTGGATGATTCTCTCTCTATGGCACCTCCAATGAAACTTGAAGCGTTTGTTAGTGGACATTTGATTCATAAGTCCCGAAAACACTTCCATCGCTAGGACAAACAAATAGGGGGACATCGGGTCACCCTGCCTCAGGCCTTTCTCCCCAGCAAAGAAACCACACAGCTCCCCATTGATATTAATAGAGAACTTAACTGTGGATATGCACTCAGTAATCAACTGGATAACAATTTCCGGGAAACCTACGGTTCTTAAAACCGCAATGAGGAACTCCCACTGAACTCTATCATACGCCTTCATCAGGTCCACCTTGATGGCACACCTTGGCGAGGAACCTCAGGGACAGGCTCCGGAGCAACTTGATTTGATGTTGATTCATCCAATCTGGCTCGCTTGGATTCTGGATCCATTGAGCTATCTTCGTCTCGCGAGCGCTTGCCCAATCTCTTTTTTCTCCAGCAAGCCCCTACGGACAATACGGACAAGAAGGTCGTCAGTGTCAAAATAAAAAGCAGACCAGTGGTTTCCAATTCCATTTTATCTAGAAATATAGATAGATTTTTTCTTATTCCCCTCTCATCTTTTTCTATTGTTTTGTTTCATCGAGATGTATACATATATATCGAAAGTGTGCAGTGAGTCATTCTCGTCCTAGGTCTTCTTCTTAAGCAAGACAGAAGGTTCTCTTCCCCCGTTAATTGATGAGTGGTAAGGATCTTTCTCTTGTATCGGTGCACGATCGGCAATTAAGAAGAGGAAAAGGGCAAAGCGTAAGAGCATTACCAGATCCGTCTTAATCCCGAAGCCTTCCTCTTCAACTTTACAACTTTCATTCACTTCAGTATTTACTTAAGTAATGATCGAGAGCACCGATGTGTACACAAGTTTCTTTTTCTTTCATCAAGCAACATCAACCTCTGGGCCATACCTAATAGCGGAAGGAAGGCTTTATGTTATGGGCAAATCGCCATTCCCGTCTTTGTACAGTAACCATTATGAGGAGGGCACAGGCTTGATCGAAGACTTCCGCGAAAGATTCAATCCAGCCATACCCGGCTACCTTGTTACGAACAACGATTCAGAGAAGGTATTTTATCCAACTTCTAAGATGGAGGGGCTCCATTCTAGGTCATCTTTTGGAATCGTATAACAAACAAAACCCCACCTTCACCGAAGGCATGTTCGGGGAGGAGCCTGATTTCCAATGTAACTTCGTTAAACTTGCTTGCGAGTCTCCCAGGCAAGGAGAACGAGAACTAAAAAGGAAAGGCGTTGTTACAAGTGCTACAAGATTGGTCACTACGCCAAGGATTGCAAAGAAAAGCGTGTAGGTGCTGCTGCACAAGACCAGGAAGATACTAGTCAGACAAGCGATGACGGAGATACTTGCAAGTGCAGAGGCAACTGTCTCAGCAGTTCGGATTGGCGAGTGAAGCCCCCCCCTTCAGTTTCCCTTCTGATTTGACTTTCATTCGGCGGAGCAAGCGCCTACTGGTGAAGTCGCCCCAAACGGTTCATTAGGAATCCCCCCCTGGCCCCCCCCTCTCGCGCCTTTTTCGAGAAAAATCCTCGTAGAAGGCTTTCATTTCCTTCTCGGTTTTTTCGTTCAGCTGCAAGAGTTCCCCTAAGGTCCTTTTCTGGATTCGTCGGAAAGCCTCGGCGTCCTGCCGTTGGACTTCCTCAGCCCCAAACATCCTGAGGCGTTCTGCCTTGCTCGCCTCGATAGAATAGGGGTCCGAAGGGTCCCAGACGCGCTTCTTCCGCAGCTCTTCCTGCTCGGCTTCCCGCAGCTCTGAAGAAGAGGCTGGCTTCGGATGAGATTCCCGCGGTGCCCGCTGCTCAACCGACTGCTCTCCATCATGACTATCGAGAGATGGTAAGGAGGGAATCGATGGTATTGAGGGGGCATCGGGGATGGGAGATAAGCCCTGAGGGACGGAAGGAAAGGATCCCGCGGGCGAGTGAGCGAGGCCTGCATTAGAAGGGCCCGCTTGGTCTGCCATTTGGGAGGACCCGGGGGAAGATCTTTCGAGCCAACCAGGAAGCCGCTGCCCAACTCCCGGGGAAGGCTGCGAATTGATTTCTTCTCCGGGTAGAACCATGCTACCGAGAAAGGGTGTTAGGAGGGCCCTCCCAGCAAACAAAATTAGCCAGGTAAGAGCAGCAGGGAAGCCCGCCTTGCAACAAAAGAAAGATAGGGTTCGCCCCCCCAAAAGGATCCCCCCTTTCGACAGTAGGGAAATGAAATAGTCAGAAAACCAAAAACTCTGCAAAATCAAGAAAACGATAGCTAATAAGAATAGCCATTTTCGAATTAGAACAATCATTTGGTTTGGTTCATTCTTTGACAGTTCTGCTTCCCGCCTTTTTTGACCCTTCTGGGGGGCCGCCTTGCGCAGCTTTAGAAAGGAGAGAATTTCTGAAAGTCACTCTCGCCAACCTCAGAAGTTGGTCGAGAAGTAGGTAAATATGATATTTGCGTTGATTTTTCCAACGAAACTAAGCGCTTTTTTTTCTTTCTCATTCGGAAGGGCCCCGTATAGTTCTATTTTGGGGCGTAACGTTGTTCCCTCGACTGACCGAGAAAAACAAGTTCCAGAGGCATCTTCCATTCATATCGATTTGGGTTTTTCCGCACCATATTTGGATCTGCCTCTTCTTCGATCCGGAATTCCCAGCAAATCCTTGACTCCTCGAATACAATGGAATTTCACACCTGGCAAATCTTTCACTCTACCTCCTCTTATTAAGACCATAGAATGCTCCTGCAAATTATGACCTTCGCCTGGGATGTAAGCAAATATATCATGTCGATTGCTCAACCGTACTTTGGCTATCTTACGTAGAGCTGAATTAGGTTTTTTCGGTGTTCTCGTTGAAACACGCAGGCATACTCCTTGCTTCTGGGGACATTGATCCAAAGCTCGAGTACGGTCCGTGCGCCGTTTTTCTTCTCTACCATGACGAATCAATTGATTTAATGTGGGCATCGCTTTTTCCTTTGTCCTTCCCCCTATTTTTGCCCTCTCACTAGTGGTTATTCCCAATCCAAAGCACCCCTTTTCCATTCATAGAGAAATCCAATCGTCAAAATCAATAAAAAGGCCATCATGGACCAAAATCCAAACAGATCAATCTTGTTGAGAGAGACTGCCCAAGGAAAGAAAAAGGTGACTTCCAGATCAAAGATAATAAATAAAATGGAAACAAGATAAAATCTTATATCAAAGCGACTTCTGGCATCACCGAAAGGATCGAAACCACATTCGTAGGCCGACAATTTTTCTGGGTAGGTCGAACTATTGGAAGAAAATAGAAAAGGAACACCGAGTAAGATCAAAGAAACTAGCAGACTAATCACTAAATAGATACAAATAGGTGCAAATTCGAACATCACCACAGCCCACTTGGTTATTTCGCTCCTTGCTGGCGGAGCGGTATACCGAAAAAAAGAAAGAAGCCCTTTATCGGATTTGAACCGATGACTTAAGCCTATTTCTTAGGGCGTTTAAAGAGCATGACTCTTTTTTTTTTTATTCAAGAAAAAAGTGACTTAAGGAATCTCAAATCTCTCGACGCATATATATGTTTGGTTATGAATACCGGGACTTGACGTTTACTGCCTTTCACTCTCACTAAACCTTCTTTCTATTTATGTTTCTTGAGAGGCCCGAAGCTCGAAGACGATTTCGTTGTCTTCTAATTACCGAATTTCTTACGGTTGGTGATTTGCTCACCTGCATATTTCGCTTCCACAAATATGCGCACCTTCTCTCTTGACGCCCGCCGTCAATACGGGCCGGACGTGCCGTTGAGGATGTTCCGCGCGGGGTTTCTCAACGTGTGTTCCGCCTTCGTTTCCCAGCTTAAGAGAGGGTTCTATACAGATGTATAATCCCCAATCTTCTCGAATAAAAACTTCAAAAGTCGAACGATAGAAATAATCAAAATGATAGACCGAAACTTAAGAAACTTGACTACCAACTTCTGCTGCTTCTCCTACTTCTTTCCTTAAAATCATAAAATGGAGAGAACAAAAGTGATAGCTCAGACCCGCCCAACCCATGATTGATAATATTGCCTCCGTTCAAATAACTTACCAAAGTAGATAGATAAACTTCTAATTCTAACCAACGGGAGCCAACCCCGGAAAGAATCGAAGGAGAACTGAAACACGAGCTACCACCTCGAGATTTCGTCCTACAGACACGATCGAACATATAGAATTGAATCCTACAGAAACATCGATCGTCACATACGATAATATATCGCTTTGATTGTTGGCTCCATTTCAGATACTGATTTAGGAACGAGCAAAGAAAGTGGTCGAAAGCAAGCGAGGAAATGCTGGATAGCCTAAGAGAGGGTCTGATTCTCTCAAATCGGAAGGAGACGCACTAAACCGTCAGCTTCAGCTAGTCGTAGACCGTTCGTGCCCTACGAGTTCTCTCTTTCCTGTCGTTAAGTGGAACTCCTCTCTGTCTGTCCTGAAAAGAAGTGCTTTCTTTCGTTTCGATTTCGAGCATCACTTATTTTACGAGAATCTATCAATCTCCTGAAAACAGGGGATATCCCGCAGCTCTTACTCGAAGACATGGAACCTCTTGTTAGATCCGGACAGGGGAATTGACTTGCAAAGAGCTTATTAGCCTATTCTTTCTTGCTAACTAGTTGTCCAATCCAAACCTCTCAAAGGAACTGAAGCCTTCGTCCAAACTCTTTTTGTACTCGCATATGTCCCTTTTCTTTGACTTCCTTTGCCCATGAGGTAGTGCATTCTATGTTTCGAAGGACTTTTCACATTCTCCGATGCTACGAATGGTACGAGAATACAGAACCCGGAATTCGTAGATAGGACTTTGCCGGGTGTAAAGGAATACAGTGATAGAGGCATATTATGTATGTTATCCCAATAGGACCTAGCTCGTTGACTCGTTTTCTGGATGAGAGAAAGAAGATGATAAGCCTAAAGCGGATGAACCAAGGTATGGAGCTAAACAACAGGCGTAGGCCAAACCAAACCGTTACGGTAAAGCGGTAGTCCCCGGCACCCATACTGGATATTCGGGTAAGAGAAACTTGTATAGGTAGGAATGTTGACTTCCTTCTGGTTTACAGGCTTTGTTATCGGACCGGCAGGTGTAAACGGGTAGGTTTCCCGATGTTGGTTTAGATTCAAACGATTGGGATCGTAACGACGAGCGGGACAACTATGCCCTGTATCAACGTTCAGTCTTTGCCACACCCGAAACACTTCACGTGCCCGCTCATGCACGAGGGATGAAACATTTGTTATAGATGTTTGATTTTCGATTCAACATCTGCATGGACCCGGGAAATTGATCACCAAATGCA